ACACAACAAAGTTCTTATTCTTATAATAAAAATTTATTATTATATTATATTAGTTTACTCAACTCAAGAGTTGTTTTATCAATCTGTTGATTTGGAATCACAGGATGGGTAGATGTCACAGATGATGAATGGATTTCTTACCCATGTCACTATATTTTTGTTCGTCTATAATGATTGATTGATGAATCAAAAATTTTCAATTGGATTTGTCAAGTGGTATTTTTGTTTATCTTCCTATCTTTCTAATGGAAACTTAGGGAAGTGCTTTTTAAACATATGTATAAAAAGAACATATTTCATTTAGCCTCTTCATGCCCACTATAACTAGTTATTTCGGTTTTCTACTAGCAGCTTTAACTATAACCTCATCTCTATTTATCGGTCTGAGCAAGATACGACTTATTTGATTTGAGATTATGAAATTAATTGAATGAACAATTCATAAAAATCAATCTTTCTGGGATATTCAATATATTCTATAGTTCTTTACCGTGTCAATTTCCAATTCTTGGTCATTGAGATTCGCGGGCAATACAGATTAATATTTAAAGATATATATTACCTCCCCCTTTCTCCTTTCAAACAAATAAAAATGATTGAAGTTTTTCTATTTGGAATCGTGTTAGGTCTAATTCCTATTACTTTGGCTGGATTATTCGTAACCGCATATTTACAATACCGACGTGGTGATCAGTTGGACCTTTGAGTAATTCACATTTTTTTATTGACCTCCTATTTTGTTTATTTTAATCCTAATCCACAGGAGGTAAAATTAAGACTTTAGACTGCTCTTCCATTATTTCAGTGTCATTCTCGATCTAACAAGAATGGAATCACGCTCTGTAGGATTTGAACCTACGACATCGGGTTTTGGAGACCCGCGTTCTACCGAACTGAACTAAGAGCGCTTTATTTTCATAAATAGAAATCATAAAAAAATTTTATGTGACCCCAAATTCATCTTGCATGCATATACTATCAGAATCTATATATATAGAACTCTCATCATATATATATTGATAGAATATCCATCTATTTCTATTGAGTATGTATGTCTACTTTTAATCGGTCTCAATTGATCCCTTGTTACTCATCATAAGATAGGTAATAGTTAGGGATAGGGATGACAGGATTTGAACCCGTGACATTTTGTACCCAAAACAAACGCGCTACCAAGCTGCGCTACATCCCTTTCAATTGGTTTACAGTGTCATTGTAAAGAATCTTTGTCTTGTTTTCCATATCTTGATTTTTTCGGTTGATATATATATAAATTATCCTGCCTTTTTTTTGAGTTTCATCTTTTTAGTTTCATATTGTATAACATATATTATAATAATAATAAAAGACTTATATACATCTGAAATCCGCCTAACAAAAAAAATGAATATTTTTAGAGAATGCTCGGGCAGAGAAGAAACGGACCCCCTTTTTTTGTTAAAAAAAAAGAAAGAATATCTAATGAATCGTTATACATTTCAATTTGAATTAAGAATTTTGCGTACAAATACAAGTCGTTATTAATTAAATAAGCATCTGATCATATATGTAATTATGTATTACAAATTCTAATATAATTAGAATAAAGAATAAGAATTAAGAATAAAGAAGGAGGATTTTAAATGCGAGATCTAAAAACATATCTCTCTGTAGCACCAGTGGTAAGTACTCTATGGTTTGGTGCTTTAGCAGGTCTATTGATAGAGATCAATCGTTTATTCCCGGATGCGTTGATATTTCCCTTTTTTTCATTCTAGTTATTGACACGGGAAGGGGTGAAGAAGATTAGAGATACAATCAAATATCTGTGATTAATCCCCCCTTCTCTTTCTTTTTTCTTTTTTTAGAAGTTAGAAAAGAGAAAGAATAAAGTTGGATTCGTCCTCAGTGAAACTCGGAATTCGGTCCAGGCTTCAATTGAATTTAATTAATAAGAAATTCATAAATTTATAATCCATTCCATTTCTATTATTTAATATTAATCTATTAAATAATTAATCTATTAATATTAAATAATAGGGTGAGACCAGAAATAGAAATGGAATGGCTAAGGCGGGGCAAGAATATCATATAGGATACTTAAACGAAAACAGAAATACTGTACTGTGATTCTAAATATAGTTAGAAATCATTGTATTACTTAATTATTACTATACTTATAATTACTATACTTATAACTTATATTATATTGACTATATTGATTATTGATTGGAACGATATCCTTCATAATTGGATTTCGAGTTAGCAACTTCTATTATTTTTATTTTTTGTTCCTTTTTGCTTCGAATCGTAAAATAGAAGAGTTAAGTGAATCAAAAACACAAAGGAGGTTCATGGCCAAAGGTAAAGATATCCGAATAGGGGTTATTTTGGAATGTACCAGTTGTGTTCGAAACAGTGTTAATAAGAAATCAACGGGTATTTCCAGATATATTACTCAAAAGAATCGACACAATACGCCTAGTCGATTGGAATTGAGAAAATTCTGTCCCTGTTGTTGCAAACATACGATTCACGGGGAGATAAAGAAATAGAGAAAATTGATCACTTGTGTGTCACCCCTCGAAGGAAGATGAAAAATTATATATTTTTTCATATTGTTCTAAATTATAGAAGAGATTGTATATATAACATATAATTCTATAAGATATATTTAAAAACAAAAAAAATTAAAAACATTATTCAAAATAAAAATTATTAAAAATAAAAAATAATAAGAATAACAAAATAGAAACAAAGTAAATCCTATTTTTTTTTAACGATAAGGAATAAACAAACTATGGATAAATCTAAGCGACTTTTTCTTAAATCCAAGCGATCTTTTCGTAGACGTTTGCCCCGGATCCAATCGGGGGATCGAATTGATTATAAAAACATGAGTTTAATTAGTCGATTTATTAGTGAACAGGGAAAAATATTATCTAGACGGGTGAATAGATTGACCTTAAAACAACAACGATTAATTACGATTGCTATAAAACAAGCTCGTATTTTGTCTTCGTTACCTTTTCTTAATAATGAAAAACAATTTGAAAAAAGCAAGTCGGCCACTAGAACTACAGGTCTTAAAAAAAAAAAAAGAAAATAGGATTACTCTTCAATTGAATTCAAATTCCAATCAAAACTCAAATCAAACGTGGATTGATGTTTTGTTCGAAAACTACGACAATGCCATTTTTATTATCGTGTTGTATGTAAGAAAAAAGAGAATCGGTGAAGAAGAATAAATCTTTTTTTATTGAACGTGGTTGCTCATTTTGACGACTTTATCATATGATTCTATTTTATCATACAAATCTCTACTCTACCTTCCCGGAGTTCAGTCTCCGGGGAATTTTTTATGATCTCATTGGAAATCATATAAAGACAATTCTTATTTAATATAGCTATTTGTGAAAGTATTTTACGATTAAGAAGCAACTGCCTCTTGTACAGATTATACATCAATCTGCTATAACTATAGTATATCTTTTTTTGATTCTCTCGAATTACTGCATTTATTCGACTGATCCACAAACGACGAAAATCCCTTTTTTTCCTATCTCTATCCCGATGAGCCGAAACAAAAGCTTTTATTTTCTGTTGAGTAATAGTTCGAGTAAGTTTTGAATGAGCCCCTCGAAAACTTGATGTAAATAAACCCATTTTTGTCCTACGTTTCCGAGCTATATATCCTCGTTTAATTCTGGTCATTGAATAAATCAAACTTTGATGAATAACTATTTGATTTCTTTTCTTTCAGTTATTCTTTTCCCTTTACTAGTGTATTAAAAATAAAAAACGGATTTTTCCAATGTATAAAATAAAAGATTCCAATGGCTTTTGCTACTATAACCTTCCCAACCACGATTTTTTTATTTCTAATCATTTAACCTCGAAATAAGAAATTGTATTGATACTAGGCTAGGTATCAAAAAAACATATTCAATTAAATAGAAATGGATAAAGAAATAGTGGATTCCATCGTTTCTATGGTTACTTCTTAAACGGCGAGGTCCTCTCTATACACCGGAGCCCCCTTTCTCATTTAATCAATGCTATTGTTAACTTGTACAGTTCACACTCTTTGGCTCTACCCATGAAATAGCTAGTAAAAAGTCTTTCACAACGAAATCGAACTATACAGTAACGGTATTTAAGTATGAAGTGAAGATTAGCTGGGGAGCTGACCCTCTTAGTCCGTTCTTGCAAGAAATAATCTTTCTTTTAATTTTGAAATAGAATTCTCCCCGCTTAATGGATAAGCATTTGCTACCAATGGGGAAATCTTTCTCATCTGAAATTGCAAATGGAGGTGATTGGATTTGCACCAACGGAAACCATAAATTTGATAAACAATAACAATAACAATAAAAGGATATATATTATAAGAGATTCTTTTTTTTTTCTTTTTTTAAGTAAGATAGTGAATGGAATGGAGTTTTTCCATTCTATCCTAACCGATCACTTATACCGGAATAATTTGTTTCCTCTGTTTTTTGTCTTAGTCCATGATCGGAACGAGTCGCACATACACCCTAGTACATGTTCCTCGGCGCTGAGGGCATCCCCGAAGGGCGGGGGATTTCGTGACATTTCGGATTGGCTGTCTTGTGTTTCTAATAAGTTGTTTAATAGTCGGCATGTTGAATCATATATATAATGAGCTGGTTTAGATCAATCCTAACCCGATGATTATGAATTACTTATATTCTAGATTACTTTCATTCTATATTAATTCTATATTACTTAGATTCTTTTTGAATCCCTACATGATCAACAATTCCATGAGCTTGGGCTTCTTCTGCTGACATAAAGATATCCCTTGAGATGTCTTTGTGTACAACCCATGAAGGTTTGCCCGTTCTTCGTACATAAGTAGTTACGATAGAGTGGTACATCGAGATTATTTCGTTCATTTCCAGGACAGAATCTCCCGCTTTTGTCTTAGTACCAAGATCAGCCATAGGTTGATGCATCATTACCCTGACGATATAACATAATAAAAGGTTCCTCTATCTCGTACGATAAGACGAGAGATAAAGAATAAAAAAAAAACAAAGATTGAACAACCGTACAGGCATCTTTTGCGTATTGCATACGGCTCTACTATGGAATTGGTTTTTACCTTCCATCGAAGAAGAAAGAGAAAAATGGAGAAGGTCTATCAGACCTAGATCGGTAAATGATCCAATAACCACCCTTCCGTTTTTTTGAGTAGTTAAAAAATACTATATACTATGATACTATGATGGTTCCGTTGCTTTATTATTTGGTCTGTTATTCAGCAATCCCAAAGTTTCTTTTTTTTTTTTCAAATCAAATGTAAATGCTATATAGTTATATTAATATTATATTATATATATATATATTATTTATATAGATATATTATTATATACTTATAATTATTATATACTTATATATAATTATTATATACTTATATATAATTATTATATACTTATATAAGTATAAGTATAAGAAAAAGTAAATAACTCTTTTTTTTTTTCTCCTATTCATATTTATTGTTTTTCATATTCATATTGTTTCATAACATAAAAATTGTAAAAGCTTTCCGGTGTAAAAACAAAAACGTTTGTGACGCTGAAATAGGCTCCTGATAGATCAGATAAAATCGGAAATACCCATTTTCTCATACCACTCTTTCGATACATAATCGAATGGTTTTGAAAAGATTTCGCTTTCACATATCGAATTCGAAGTGCCATGCTATTATTGCTTAATATTCATATGGCGAAGGCATAGTCTTCTTTTTTTTTTATCAAATAAAAGACTCATTGGCGCCAAGCGTGAGGGAATGCTATACGTTTAGTAGTTTCTCCTCCTAGGAGAATCAAAGATCCCATTGAAGCGGCTAATCCTACGCATACTGTCTGTATCTCTGATTCCACTATTTGCATCATATCATAAATAGCTAGTCCGGCTATTACCGATCCGCCCGGACAATTTATAAAAAATTCAATATCTTTCTTAGAATCCTCTATATTGAGATGTATCAGAAGGCCCGTAACTTGATTCGCTGTCGTACTCTCAATCATTTGGCCTATAAAAAGTATTCTTTGTCGATAAAGTCGGTTGATTAGGATAAGATTTTATCCCTTAGGAGCCGTACATGCACCTTTTGATGCATACGGTTCACAAAAAATCGCGAAAAAAATCAATGTGTAGATTTCAACCCTCTTTCTTTTTTTCTTTTTCATAACAGACTTTTTCGAACTTCTAATGAAAAAGGTCTTTTTCTTACATTTTTCAAGAAAGACGACTTTTGACCCGTTTATCTATATTTATCTATATTAATATTATTAATAATAATAATTATAAAAAAAAAATACTAAACACTTATTGAACTAACTTGTCATTGATGTATTGTTTTCATCGAGATCGAATCCAAATCGCGATGTAATTTTCTTGTTTTTGATTGGGCTTCTTCAATTCAATTCTTTTAGGTTTCTGTTCTACTCCGAGTAAAGATCTACCCGATTTGGATTTGCACATATAGCACAAATACTCCAATACCACGTCTTTTTGCTACGACTTCTTTTCTTCAATTTATTTCATTTTTTGTTTTCCAGCAAACACAAATATATGATAGAAGTAGTAATCATAGATATATTAACATTTGGTTTTTTTTTTTAACAGAGCCTGGATACTTCATTTTATTGGTCCAACCAAGCCAACCATAAATTATTGTAAATTTGTAATATTAATCTGGATATCCCCTCAAAAAAAGATCTAATTACATACTTCACGCTCCAATTTTTTGCTGATTCAATCAATCTTTTTTGGGGTGAAAGAGAGGATATCTCGATCGGGGGAGAGAACGGGGAAATCCCATACGACCCAATATATCTGACAAGTCGCACTATATGTCAACCCAATATGACTCTCTATCTAAAAAAGGTTTATAGGGTACTCTTGGAACACCAATAGGCATAAAATGAAAAAAGAATTGAATTAAAGTAGTATATCTCGCTTTGATGCGGAAACATAACAATGGGTTTATTGTCTTACTAATGATTGGTCTTTATCATATTTTATTTATAGATTGAATATAAATATAGATTGAATATAAATATAGATTGAATAAATTCGTAAAAAAAATCCTAAATACAAAAGTGACTAAAGGCAAATTCTTGCGAATAGGTTTTTTGAGTGATGAACAAATATGTCTGCATTCACTGATAAAAAGATATAAACACTCATATAAAATATGGTCAACCCCCCCCCCTCCACCATTGCGTATTCTTACTTATCGGGTATAGAATAGATCTGCTTCTTTTGTTCCTACGAATAGAATTCTTTCGTTATTACTAAAAAACTAGAACAAATATTAATCCTTTACCCGAGATAATCCACTAAAAAGAGAGGGTCCATAGTATAGTTTTTTATAGTGCAATAAAGTTACATAGTGTCCATTTTTTGTTGATATAAGAGGTATTTTCATGGGTTTGCCTTGGTATCGTGTTCATACCGTCGTATTAAATGATCCCGGCCGTTTACTTTCTGTCCATATAATGCATACAGCTCTGGTTGCTGGTTGGGCCGGTTCGATGGCTCTATATGAATTAGCCGTTTTTGATCCCTCTGACCCTGTTCTTGACCCAATGTGGAGACAAGGTATGTTTGTTATACCCTTCATGACTCGTTTAGGAATAACCAATTCATGGGGTGGTTGGAGTATCACAGGAGGAACTATAACGAATCCAGGTATTTGGAGTTACGAAGGTGTGGCCGGGGCACATATTGTGTTTTCCGGCTTGTGCTTTTTGGCGGCTATCTGGCATTGGGTATATTGGGATCTAGAAATCTTTTGTGATGAACGTACAGGAAAACCTTCTTTGGATTTGCCTAAAATTTTTGGAATTCATTTATTTCTTTCAGGGGTAGCTTGTTTTGGTTTTGGAGCATTTCATGTAACAGGATTGTATGGTCCTGGAATATGGGTGTCCGATCCTTATGGACTAACCGGAAGGGTACAATCCGTAAATCCCGCATGGGGTGTGGAAGGTTTTGATCCTTTTGTTCCAGGGGGAATAGCCTCTCATCATATTGCAGCAGGGACATTGGGCATATTAGCGGGCCTTTTCCATCTTAGTGTCCGTCCACCCCAACGTCTGTACAAAGGATTGCGTATGGGAAATATTGAAACCGTCCTTTCCAGTAGTATCGCTGCTGTCTTTTTTGCAGCTTTTGTTGTTGCTGGAACTATGTGGTATGGTTCAGCAACTACGCCGATTGAGTTATTTGGTCCCACTCGTTATCAATGGGATCAGGGATACTTCCAGCAAGAAATATATCGAAGAGTTGGTGCTGGGCTAGCCGAAAATCAAAGTTTATCAGAAGCTTGGTCTAAAATTCCCGAAAAATTAGCCTTTTATGATTACATTGGCAATAATCCGGCAAAAGGCGGATTGTTTAGAGCGGGCTCAATGGACAATGGGGATGGAATAGCTGTTGGTTGGTTAGGACACCCTATCTTTAGAGATAAAGAGGGGCGTGAACTTTTTGTACGTCGTATGCCTACTTTTTTTGAAACATTTCCGGTTGTTTTGGTAGACGGAGACGGAATTGTTAGAGCCGATGTTCCTTTTCGAAGGGCGGAATCGAAATATAGTGTCGAACAAGTAGGTGTAACTGTTGAGTTCTATGGTGGCGAACTCAATGGAGTCAGTTATAGTGATCCTGCTACTGTGAAAAAATATGCTAGACGTGCTCAATTGGGTGAAATTTTTGAATTAGATCGTGCTACTTTGAAATCGGATGGTGTTTTTCGTAGCAGTCCAAGAGGTTGGTTTACTTTTGGACATGCTTCGTTTGCTCTGCTCTTCTTTTTCGGACACATTTGGCATGGTGCTAGAACCTTGTTCAGAGATGTTTTTGCTGGTATCGACCCAGATTTAGATGCTCAAGTAGAATTTGGAACATTCCAAAAACTTGGAGATCCAACTACAAGAAGACAAGTAGTCTGATACAACATTGTTTTGTTCCTTTTGGACTTTATTTTCTTTTTGTGATTGGAATTTGCCATAGGGAACCGGATAAATCTTGATTTGAATTGCTACTTTTTCTTTTACTCTTGTTCTTTCTTTTTCTTTATCCGAGAGACGATCCCAAATAAACAGGTATGAAAGCTATAATTGTAAACCACGATCAAATCCATGGAAGCATTGGTTTATACATTCCTCTTAGTTTCTACTTTAGGAATTATTTTTTTCGCTATCTTTTTTAGAGAACCACCCAAAGTTCCAACTAAAAAGATGAAATGATTTTTCATTATCTCAATTGAAGTAATGAGCCTACCAATATTGGTAGGCTCATTACTTCAACTAGTCCCCATGTTCTTCGAATGGATCTCTTAGTTGTTGAGAGGGTTGCCCAAAAGCAGTATATAAGGCGTACCCAGTAAAACTTACAAGTAAACCAGATATAGAGATGGCAACTAGGGTTGCTGTTTCCATTATTATATAATTTCAAGACCAAAATGGATCTAGGATAAGATCATTTATTTACAGCGGAATGGTATACAAAGTCAACAGATCTCAATGAATAAAAAATAGGATTTATGGCTACACAAACTGTTGAGGGTAGTTCTAGATCTGGTCCAAGACGAACTATTGTAGGGAATTTATTGAAACCCTTGAATTCGGAATATGGTAAAGTAGCTCCTGGTTGGGGAACTACTCCTTTGATGGGTGTTGCAATGGCCCTATTTGCGATATTTCTATCTATTATTTTGGAGATTTATAATTCTTCCATTTTACTGGACGGAATTTCTATGAATTAGATTCATAAGAACCGACTAACTAATTTTTCAATACAAAGTGAAGCACTTGGGTCTTAGATTTTTAGCCCATTCTATTTTGGTTTGGTAGTTTAGTTCGATCGTGGAATTTCTTTTCTTCTGTATTTCTGGAATATGAGTGTGTGACTTGTTATAATTGATCCTATTGATAGTACAGAAAGTGAGTCTGTCATCTTGATAGAGATGGTTTTTTTTACCCCG